GCTGATGAATTAGTAGTTGTTGTTCTTGTTTCTTTAGTACCTTTAGTGGTTCCTATACCTGTCATGTTCCTTGGATTATTTACAAGTGGTATTCAAGCTCTGATTTTTGCAACTTTAGCCGCGGCTTATATAGGGGAATCCATGGAGGGCCATCATTGACTAGTTTTTGAAAGATTCTTTTTTAGCTTATCCCAAGGTAATGTATGCGTGGCTCAAAAAAAATCTAATCTAATTAGGAAATCTAAATATACAACTCACTATATACAATCTAGAGTAATAGCCAAAGATATTAGAGTAGAGAGTTGTAAAAAAAAGGGGGAAAGAGATCTAAAAGATCTTTTTCCTAAAATTCTTGGTTGATCCACTTATATTATACCATTCTCTCCTGAATAGATATTCATTTTATATTGCTGGTCGGCCAATCCTAATATTTCCTATTCGGAATCAGAATTTGAATAAGAATTCTTGTGGTTTACGAAGTGTGAGTAAAAAAAGAGGGGTGCTCTATAGAAGGATTCCCCTTTCAGTTGATTTTCTTCAGCGATTGACCAAAATAAAATTTTCAGAAATAATAAATTGCGTGAACTTAGATCAATCAAATAATGATATTTCTATCCACTGATTCGGCCTAAGCAATTTGTCTATTTAGATTGTATCCATGCGGGAGAATGATAAAGAAAGGGGAAGAAGTATTTACAAACAAAAAAGGGATTCATAAAAAATAGGGTGATTCGGATCGGAGAGGGAGGTTTTACTAGGTATATTATATGTAAAAAAGCGCTATGCTATAAGTCAACTTGTTTTTCGACGCATAATTCTCGAATTCGATTGAATTTAAGATGAATGAAGAGTTGGTTTACGTTATGGAAGAAAGACGTGTATAGGTGATTGATATTAAATATTGACTAGTTATATATGAACTAAAGAGATATTCAATTTGCCCTACTACTAGAAATTTGATGGCTATTCCAATAGAAGTCTTTCCGTATCCTCTGGGACTGGGAGTTCAATGAATAAACAGATGAAATCAAGAAAAAAAATCGAATAATTCAAAGAATGGTTCGGAACAAAGAAACGGACGGACGAAAGTCGTACAGATTCGCAAAGATTTTGTCGATAGGAACTAAAAAAGAGATATCGAAGTAAAGTAGTTTTGATCCTTGAATAAGATTATTACTTCAATTTGAAGTTTGTAGTGACTTCGACTGGATGAATTGTAGCGATGTAATATTAAGTTAGAATTCATCGGCTGACTGTATCATTAACCGTTTTTTTTTGTATGAGGAACTTATCATGAATCCACTGATTTCTGCCGCTTCCGTTATTGCTGCTGGATTGGCTGTAGGGCTTGCTTCTATTGGACCTGGAGTTGGTCAAGGTACTGCTGCGGGCCAAGCTGTAGAAGGTATCGCGAGACAGCCTGAGGCGGAGGGAAAAATACGAGGTACTTTATTGCTTAGTCTAGCTTTTATGGAAGCTTTAACAATTTATGGCCTGGTTGTAGCATTAGCACTTTTATTTGCGAATCCTTTTGTTTAATCTTATAAATTCGAAAAAGCAATAACCCACGGGAAGGGCTGATTTGTGGATGAGGAATTAGCATACTCACTCGCTTTCATCCTTTCCGTTCGTAGTCTAAGGAACCCCCTTTTATATTTTTTAGGAAGGGTTTAAATAAATAAATAAAGAAGGGGGTAATTCACCATTTCTAAATCGAATCTTTTTTGGCTCGATTTAGAAATAGTAAAATATATATATATCAAATATATCAAAGGGGGGGCAGGGCGATACAAAAAGAACTCTGTTCTTTTTTTTTAGTCTATCTATAAGAGGAGATCATATGAAAAATGTAACCGATTCTTTCGTTTCTTTAGGCCACTGGCCATCCGCCGGGAGTTTCGGGTTTAATACCGATATTTTAGCAACAAATCTAATAAATCTAAGTGTAGTGCTTGGGGTATTGGTTTTTTTTGGAAAGGGAGTGTGTGCGAGTTGTTTATTTCAAGAATAGGCTGGATCCAACCAGCTGTACTTTTTATGTTATAACTGGGAAAAGTAGGTACATTATCTCACGAATGACTTCTGAATAAAGAAATCATATGCAAGAACCATAGCATTTCGTTATTCGTTGGTAAATCCGCTTTGATTCTCTATCAACCAAAAATGTGGGACCATTAACTATGGTTAAAGCTAAATCATTTGAAGTCCAGACGCAGCATGGTACTCTTTCTACCACAATATGAATATTAATATAGAGATGCTTTCAAAATGAATAATTTATCTATATAAGAACACTCATATGGATAAAATGATTTGAACCGCTTATTACAAAAATTGGGATTAAACCCCCTTTTATCCAATGATGAATCGACGACCTATGTATTGTGTATTAAAGGAAGAAAACCCTTTTTGGATTTTTGGATAAAAAAAAAAGAAACAACTTTGTTGACAATTACATATTTTTGTTTGGTCAGAAGAGTCCTCCGACTTTTTTGGTTTT